ATGGCAGTTCCAAAAAAACGTACTTCTATGTCAAAAAAACGTATTCGTAGAAATATTTGGAAGAAAAAAGGATATTTAGTTGCAGTAAAAACTTTTTCTTTAGCGAAATCGGTTTCCACCGGGCATTCAAAAAGTTTTTTTGTGCGACAAACAAATAATAAAGTCTTAGAATAATCTCAATTGATATAGCCTAAAGAACCCCAAATTTTGTAAGATTAATGTTAACTAATGTATTTTTCTGTATTAAATTTCTCAATAATACTTAGAACTCACTGCTGTGATATATAGAATAAGAGTTTTTTGTATATTGGGTTCTAAGTATTATTTTTTTCCCTATCACAATTGTACTTTTCACAATAGAAAAGTACAATTGTGATAGAGATTGAAACTCTTTTGTTATATGCCTATCCCAAAACTTAATTGGTTTTGTAAATGGTATTATAAATTATATGCGCAATAAAGAATATTAATACTTTAATTTAAATATACTAAGGTATCGAAATCATTAGAAAAATAACAAATTATTTGTATTTAATGATGAAATTGTGATAGATATGAAATCCTAGTTATTTGATTTTGTTCATTGAAAAAAAAAACTCAATCTTTTTCATTTGAATCCATGAAATCGGATAAATGAAAAACAAATCATAAAAAAATTGAGAAAAAAAGACAATTCTTAGTTTTATACCTCAACCGAGAAAAAACTATGGAGTTCCAACTGTTTGGAGAAAACTTAGTTTCTAGTACATGAAAGTTGATTGTTAAAAAACCCACGACGATACTACCTAGGTAGATATTTTATTGAAGATTCAAATATTTAAACCACAAACCAGTCTTTATTCATTGATTCTAATTAATGTTTCCTAAACTATATTGAATCCTTGAATCTCGACGATTCAACATGAATTGACTATTATTATTTCAAGTAAGCCGCCGTGGTGAAATCGGTAGACACGCTGCTCTTAGGAAGCAGTGCTAAAGCATCTCGGTTCGAGTCCGAGTGGCGGCATCTTCTAAAAGAGATACAATAGATCCTAAAATGTATTCAATTCGCGATTTCCAATTCTGTAATGGGACCCCTTTTATGATATTTGTGACTTTAGAACATATATTAACTCATATCTCTTTTTCGATCATTTCAATTGTGATTATGATTCATTTGATGACCTTATTAGTCCACAAAATTGTAGGATTACGTGATTCATCAGAAAAAGGGATGATAGCTACCTTTTTCTCTATAACAGGATTATTAATTTCTCGTTGGATTTCTTCGGGACATTTTCCATTAAGTAATTTATACGAGTCATTAATCTTCCTTTCGTGTAGTTTCTTCATTATTCATATGATTCCCAAGATACGTAACCTTAAAAACGATTTAAGCACAATAATTGCACCAAGTACCATTTTTACTCAAGGCTTTGCCATGTCGGGTCTTTCAACTGAAATGCATCAATCCACAATATTAGTACCTGCTCTACAATCTCAGTGGTTAATGATGCACGTAAGTATGATGTTATTGAGCTATGCAGCTCTTTTATGCGGATCATTATTATCAGTCGCTCTTCTAGTCATTACATTTCGAAAAAACATCAAAATTTTTTGTAAAAGCAATAATTTATTAATTAAGTCATTTTTCTTTGGTGAGATTGAATATTTGAATGAAAAAAGAAGTGTTTTTAAAAACACTTCTTTTCCTTCATTTCAAAATTATTACAAATATCAATTAACTGAGCGTTTGGATTATTGGAGTTATCGTGTCATTAGTCTAGGGTTTACCTTTTTAACCATAGGTATTCTTTGTGGAGCAGTATGGGCTAATGAGGCATGGGGATCCTATTGGAATTGGGACCCCAAGGAAACTTGGGCATTTATTACTTGGACCATATTCGCGATTTATTTACATACTAGAACAAATATAAATTGGAAAGGTACGAATTCGGCACTTGTAGCTTCTATAGGATTTATTATAATTTGGATATGCTATTTTGGGATCAATCTATTAGGAATAGGTCTACATAGTTATGGTTCATTCACATAAACATCTAATTGAATAAACTACATGAAGAATACATAAGATAAAAGCATCATCCCATATATAACGAAAGTTTGTTTTTATGAGTTTTTGAGAACCGTTTGAATCAAGGAATCATTCAAATTTAAATGGTTCTCAAAAACTCGAGATGTATCTAATTACAATTCTTATTCATTTTATTTCTTTTTTCATTATACAGTACAGCAAACGATTTTCAAAATATTAAATTCAAAGAATTATAAGACTTTCCTTCCGTTTCATTAATGAAACACTATCTATGATAATAATTGGATAAGATAGCGTGTACCTTGTCAACTGATAACGAGAGAACAAAATCGGGATAAATACCAATACTTATTACGGGTAGAAAGATACAGATTGAAAGAAATAGTTCTCGTAGTCCAGAATCCCAAAAATTAGAGTTTGGAATATTAAATAACTTGTATCCATAAAACATCTGACGTAACATAGATAATAAATAAATAGGAGTTAATATCATTCCAATTGCCATTACAAAAGTAATTAGCATTTTTGACATTAAAAGATATTTTGTACTAGTAATTAGTCCAAAAAATACTAAAAATTCCGCAACAAAACCACTCATTCCTGGCAATGCAAGAGAAGCCATCGAGAAGCTACTGAACATGGTAAATGTTTTTGGCATTGGGATAGATATCCCTCCCATTTCTTCGAGATAAACAAGACGTGTTCTATCACAACTCGTTCCCGCCAAGAAAAAAAGTGCAGCACCAATAAATCCATGAGAGAGCATTTGTAAAATAGCTCCATTGAGTCCCATGTCGGTTATAGAACCAATTCCTATAATTGTGAAACCCATGTGAGATACAGAGGAATAGGCTATTCTCTTTTTTAAATTACGTTGACCAAGAGAAGTTGAAGCTGCATAGATTATTTGCATTGTTCCTATTATCACCAACCAAGGAGAAAATATAGAATGAGCGTGGGGTAGTAATTCCATATTGATCCGAATCAATCCATATGCGCCCATTTTTAATAGGATTCCAGCTAAAAGCATACATGTACTGTAATGTGCTTCTCCATGGGTATCAGGTAACCATGTATGTAGGGGTATAATCGGCAATTTGACAGCATAAGCAATAAGGAAGCCAAAATAGAATATTATTTCCAATGCCACAGGATATGATTGATTAATTAATCTTTCAAAATCTAATATTGGTTCATTGGAACCATATAAACCCATACCTAGAACTCCTATTAAGAAAAAAATGGAACCCCCTGCAGTGTACAAAATAAACTTTGTAGCCGAGTAGAGACGTTTCTTTCCCCCCCACATGGATAAAAGTAAGTAAACAGGAATTAATTCTAACTCCCACATGATGAAAAAAAGTAAAAAGTCTCGAGAGGAAAATAATCCTATTTGACCGCTGTACATTGCTAGCATCAGGAAATAGAACAACCGCGAATTTCGAGTAATTGGCCAAGCTGCTAAAGTTGCTAAAGTAGTGATAAATCCTGTCAGTAAAATGGGTCCTATGGAAAGCCCATCGATTCCTAGTCTCCAGTGGAAATCAAAAACATCTATCCATTTAGAATCTTCCTTCAATTGCATTAATGGATCATCCAATTGGAAATGATAACAGAATGCATAAGTCGTTAGAAGGAGTTCTAATAAGCATATACATATAGTATACCACCTAAACATCTTATTCCCTCTATGAGGGAATAAGAAAATTGAGGAACCCGCGAATATCGGTAAAACAACAAGTATTGTTAACCAAGGAAAATAACTCGTGATAAAGACAAGATACATTTTGACCAGAGAAGCCCGTCCTCAAAATAATATATTTTGTCGAGCACGGGCTTTTGTCGGTAAAGAGGAATCACAAATGATTCAAGTGGAGTTTTTTGTAACGTATCAATAAGATAGAGCCATGCTGCGAGTTGTTTCAGGCCCTAAATAAACACGGACACTCAAAAAATCTGTTGGGCAGGCAGATTCACATCTCTTACAACCTACACAGTCCTCGGTTCTTGGCGCGGAAGCTATTTGCTTGGCTTTACATCCGTCCCAAGGTATCATTTCCAATACATCTGTGGGGCAAGCTCGTACACATTGAGTACACCCTATACATGTATCATAAATTTTTACTGAATGTGACATTGGATCTATAAATTACAGTTTTGAACATAAAAGATTTTCGATCTGGTCAAATCAAATTAGTAGTAAATGAATCATATATTATATATTGTAATATTGTAGACACCAGACGAAACAGTGGTTTATTAAAAACAATCAATATATTTCTTAAATCAATCTGTTTATGAGAAAAGGTCAAGACACTTTGATTTTCGTTTCAACAATTATGATGATACGAGTTACACATGCGAATTCAAATTAATTGGCCAACAAATTGGTCATCATTATTTCAATATAAATATAAAAATGCAATTCAATTTTATTGAATTGCATTCAAATTCAATAAAAAATAGTATTTCAATTCTATTAAATATTTTTATGTGTCTTTATTTAAATTATCTATGATGATTATCACTAATTATTCAACAAATTCGATTGATTAATACGAGTTGATTTTCTGTTACGATGGATCGACGAAACAATAGCAAGTCCAATAGCTGCTTCAGCAGCTGCAATGGCTATAACAAAGATTGAGAAAATGTCTCCTTTTAATTGGCGACTATCAAATATATCAGAAAATGTTACAAGATTGATATTAACCGAATTTAGTATAAGCTCAAGACACATAAGCGCTCTAACCATGTTTCGACTTGTGATCAATCCATAGATACCTATAGAAAATAAATAAACACTCAAGAAAAGGACATGCTCAAACATCATTGACTAACTCCTTATCAATCTCGATTCATTTCAATATGAATAACAATTCAACCGATTCAATTGATTAGAATAGAACAATTACACAACAAAAGAAGATATTGACGGTAGATAGATTTAACTAAAAATTTCTATTTATTTATTTAGAATTTAGTTATAATTCTAAGAATTGGGAATCATTATAAGTTAAGTATTTTTATTGCTTATTGTCGAGCCATAGTAATTGCACCTATCAAGGAAACTAAAAGAATTATTGAAATGAGTTCAAACGGAAGATAAAAATCTGTTGATAAATGAATCCCAATTTGTTGAACGTTATTTATTAGGTCCTGTTCCATAATCTGGTTTGACCTTGCAGTCCAAATAATTCCGTACCATGACGTATCTGGGATAGTAGTAATTAGTGAAAAAAGAATAGTTGTACAAACCATCAAAGTGACCCCATCTCCAATGGTCCAAAAATAGGAATTATTGGAATATCCTGAACCATTCATGAACATTACAGCAAATATGATCAAGATATTTATGGCTCCCACATAAATAAGGAGCTGTGCGGCAGCTACAAAATAGGAGTTCGATGAAATATAGAATAAGGATATACAAACAAGAACCAATCCCAATGAAAAGGCAGAATAAATTGGATTGGTAAATAATACTACCCCCAGACCCCCTAATACAAGAATTGACCCCAGAAATACAACAAGAATATCATGTATTGGTCCAGGTAAACCCATTATGTATAAAATACAAAATAAATAACTTTAACTATTTCATGACCTTACTTTAACTTTACTAAATAAATGGTCCAGGAAAGGAAAAGGGGTTACCCTATTTTTGTTTTCTTGTATATAATAATGTATATGATACATTTATAATTGAATTGAATTTGAATATGGATTAATGTAGATATAGATAAAATTATCGGGCCAACCTTACTTTATTTATATTTATCCGAAAGAAAAAAAAGAAAAAAGTAGTTGAAATTTGCTATTTTGAAATCATCACTAAAAATATATTTTTAGTTTAAATCAAAGAGTGATTCTCAACAATCATTAGTTTTTATTTGTAGTTACTGACTACCCAAAATAAAAAGCTTGGATCCTTTATATCAAAACAAAATCTTAGTAATCGGTAATTGTTCTTGAATCAAAGGGTTTATCTTTGTCTATTTTTATTTGAGTCGAATTCATAACTGTTTGAATTGTGTAATCTCCAATTATTGAGATTGGTAATCGACCCAAAGCAATTTGATTATAATTCAATTCGTGACGATCATAAGTAGAAAGTTCATATTCTTCAGTCATTGATAAACAATTTGTTGGACAATACTCGACACAGTTACCACAAAATATACAAACCCCGAAATCTATACTATAATTAAGTAATTGTTTCTTTTTAATATCTCTTTCAAATCTCCAATCAACAACGGGTAGATCTATCGGGCATACACGAACACATACTTCACAAGCAATACATTTATCAAATTCAAAGTGGATTCGACCCCGGAAACGCTCTGATGTGATCGATTTTTCATAAGGATATTGAATAGTTACAGGTAAACGATTTGTGTGGGATAAGGTAATTATGAAACTTTGACCAATGTACCTTGCAGCTCGTATTGTTTGTTGACCATAATTCATGGACCCAATTACCATAGGGAACATATTGTAGATATACATGAAAAATTTGACGTTTCTTTCTCTTGTTTGATAGAGATTATGAATCTAAAATAGTGTTATCGTATTCTCTTATTTATAATGAAACAAGTTGGGAAGAAGTTGTTAATAACAGATTACCTAGAGAAATAGGTAAAAGAAATTTCCATCCAAGATTTAATAACTGGTCCATTCTCATTCTAGGTAAAGTCCATCTTGTTGTGATAGAAATGAAGAGAAACAAATAAGCTTTAGTTAATGTAATAAGGATACCCATTGTTATTCCAAAAATGCCGGCGATTTTTTTTATTCCGAAAAGCTCAGAAATGGATATATATGGAATAGGTAAATTCCACCCACCTAAGTAAAGAACTGTTACAAATAATGAAGAAACTAATAAATTTAGGTAAGAAGCAAGATAAAATAAACCATATTTGATACCCGAATACTCGGTTTGATAACCTGCTACTAATTCCTCCTCCGCTTCTGGTAAATCAAAGGGCAATCTCTCACATTCGGCTAGAGAAGAAATTAGAAAAACAATAAATCCTATAGGCTGACGCCACAGATTCCACCCCCAAAAACCATATTTTGACTGTGCTTCAACTATATCAACTGTACTTGAACTGTTAGATAATCATAGTCGATAATAACATCACTGTTCCCATCGCTATTTCAAAACCGTACGTGAGACCTCAGCTTCATACGGCTCCTCGATGGCCACAAAAAAAATGTAAGGACGGGTTCGGTATTATCACCATCTTTGGATGGATAGAATAAAGATACATCGGAAAGTCCCAAATTAGACCAATGGAATTCTGTCTGCTAGAATAATAAAAAAAGTGCTTCCGAATTGATCTCATCCTTTACAATAAAAATTTCTCTTTGTTCGGTAATAACTTAATATTTCAATAAAATACTCCTTATATCAATCAATACAAAATAAAAAGAATTAGTCATTAGTTCATGAATCGTGATAAGAATTCGATATGTATGAATATGGATAGAGAAAAGAATAAATAGGGATCCCCTTTTTTTATTATTCATTCAATTACTGCATTCCATTTCTTTTTTCCTGTTCTTCTGTCTCAGAGGAGGATACTCAAAAATAAAATAAAGAATTAATTCGTTCTTGATAGTCATTTCTTTAACCAGTGAATAGGAGCATACTCTAGATCGGAATCGTAGGGAAGTACTACTTGATCATTTCTACCAATTTCAAGTCCTTATTATGATTCGTTTTATGAAGAAATACCTCTTTTTTGATACCTTACATTATCTCCATTACTAATCCTTTGTGTACCTTGGTGTTCCTAACCGTCCACTGACTTTTGATTGATCCCCGGTATAGTAATACATATGAGACAGTAGTAGAAACTCCATACAGTTGATCTTTTGTTTGCGCCCGCTTCAAGATATGATGACTAATCAAAAAATCTTAATCTTGGGGTAAGCAGTTTACACTGCTTATTTTTACTTCAACTTTATTCTTGTACATAGGGAATGAGATTGTTTCTTCTTACTACAAATTTGGAAGCTGTTTAGTTTCACTCATATAACTATCTGGTTTAACTCATCAACCCGAATGCTGAATAAAAAAAAAATGAAAACATCTATTCAATACATTGAACCTCTTTCTTTTTTCTTTTATTTCTAGAAGAGAGGTTCAAAGTTCATATTTCAACGAATCACACGTAGAGATATTGATAACACACATAGAGTTAATGGTATTTCATAACTAATAGATTGAGCAGCAGCTCGTAGACCACCTAAAAAGGAATATTTATTATTCGATCCATATCCTGACATAAGAAGCCCAATAGGAGCAATACTAGAAATGGCGATCCATAAAAAAACACCTATACTGAGATCGGCTAAAACAAGACGATACCCAAAAGGAATTACTAAATAACTTAGTAGAATTGATATAACCGCTATAGACGGTCCCACACTAAACAAACGAATATCTCCTCGAGATGGGAGGAGGTCCTCTTTAAAAAGTAGTTTAGTCCCATCCGCTATAGCTTGAAGAATTCCCAACGGGCCAGCATATTCAGGCCCAATACGTTGTTGTATCGCTGCAGATATTTCTCTTTCTAACCACACAATTACTAGTACCCCCATTGTTATTCCCAATATAAGGGTCAAAATGGGTACAATCCATATTAGTCCATACACTTCTTTTAAAAATTCCGATGTAGAAAAAGAATTGATAGTTTGTACTTCTGTCGTATCAATTATCATTTCAACGATCAACTTCTCCCATAATGATATCTATACTACCCAATATCGTCATGATATCAGCCAATTTCATTCTTTTAACTAGCTGAGGAAGAATTTGCAAATTGATAAAACCGGGTGGACGAATTTTCCATCTCCAGGGGAAAACACTATTATCTCCTATCAAATAAATTCCCAATTCTCCTTTTGGGGCTTCCACTCTCACATAAAGTTCTTGTTTCGACAATTCTAAATTGGGTGAAGGTTTTTTACTAATAAATCTATATTCAAAATCATTCCATTCGGAATTCTTTGCTCTATCAAAGCGTCGTACTTCTAAATTTTCATAAGGTCCTCCAGGAATTCCTTCTAGAGCCTGTTGAATAATTTTTATGGATTCCTTCATTTCACCGATTCGTACTAAATAACGAGCTAATGAATCTCCTTCTTTTTGCCATTGGACTTCCCAATCGAATTCATTGTAACACTCATAATGATCAACTTTACGAAGATCCCATTGGATTCCAGAAGCTCGTAACATCGGTCCTGATAAACCCCAATTTACAGCTTCTTCTCCACCAATAATGCCCACTCCTTCAACTCGTTCCAAAAAAATGGGATTCCACGTAATAAGTTTTTGATATTCAACAACTCCTGTTAAAGAATAATCGCAGAAATCCAAACATTTATCTATCCATCCATAAGGTAGATCAGCAGCTACTCCTCCAATACGGAAATAATTATGCATCATTCGCATACCTGTGGCGGCTTCGAATAGATCATATATCAATTCCCTTTCTCTGAAAATATAGAAAAAGGGAGTCTGTGCACCGATATCCGCCATAAAAGGTCCAAGCCATAACAAATGAGAAGCTATACGGCTCAATTCCAGCATAATTACTCTGATATAGCTAGCTCTTTGAGGTACTTGAACATTTTCCAATTGTTCTGGCGCATTTACGGTTATTGCCTCTGTGAACATAGTAGCTAAATAATCCCATCGTGTTACATAAGGTAGATATTGTATAATTGTTCTATTTTCCGCTATCTTTTCCATTCCTCTGTGTAAATAGCCCAATATGGGCTCACAGTCAATAACATCTTCACCATCGAGAGTAACGATTAGTCGGAGAACACCATGCATTGATGGGTGGTGAGGCCCCATATTGACTATCATGAGATCTTTTCTTGTAACCGGTACTGTCATATCTTTTCTTCCTTAATTCATTATTCCATGAATTCCTCAAAACGAGACTCATCAAAACAAAAAATTGAATACTACTAAAAAATTCAAACGATTAAATTAACGAGTTTTTGGCTCTCGAATATCCAACTGACCAATTAATTTCTTATAACGTACTCTATTTTTCTTTGACAAATAAGCCAGCAACCGTTGACGTTTTCCTAGAATTTTTCGTAGACCCCTTTGTGATAAAAAATCTTTTTTGTGCAATTCCAAATGTGAAGTAAGTCTCCGTATCTTATTGGTGAAACTGAATACTTGAAATTCAACAGAACCTTTGTTTTCTTCTTTTTCTTCTTGTGGAATAATGGAAATGAATGAATTTTTGACCATAAAAAATTTTTCTATCCTTTTTCTTTCTTTTTCATGGATTTTTCCGATCAGGAAAAATAATAAAAAAAAAAAAATAATTATGCCGGTTATTTTAATCTAGTACACACATCTAGTACACACAAAAATTTGGATTTATTCATATACTACTTCTTTATTTTATCCAAATCAAATTTTCAATTTGATTTGGATAGAAAGGGATAATATGTTTCCACATTAACGAAAGAAAAGAATTTATTTCTATCTAAAAGGATTCCCCTAATTTATTTATTCCTATATCCAATTGAATGGATACACCATTCAATCTGTATCATTTACCAAAATATAACATAGCATATGCATACATCTTTCGGCTTTCATATACCGAAAATGTCACGGAATATAGATATATATATATATGATATAGGAAATATACTATTAAATTAAATAATTCTAAATCGTGGATACATATGTATCCTTGACATACTGAAACGACTGCCATTATTGGTATCAAACCAATAGCGATTCATACAAGCTAAATCTTCTAATCGGTAATTGGGCCAAAGAACTAATTTGCATTTAATGAATTTATTTGTATCCGTATTAAGATGCTTGTCCTCATCCAAAAATTTTCCAGAGTTTCTTATGTTGTTTTCATTGCAAAATAATGGATTTATATTTCTATCCGTAACATTCCAATTATGGGAATTGAAACAAATTAACATTCTCAATTCTCTGCGACGTCTAGGAGATAGAATATTTTCGGGAACAAGGAAATCATAATAATTTGTGTCCCCATTCACAAGCATATTCCCATATCGTACAATGGGTTTATCCAAATTCCTCTTATCAATATAACTTTTTTTTATGCATTTTCTATTAGTTTGGTGTTTATTGTTCTCGACCAATGAAATACTTATAGTTTGATATATAATCAATTTTCCATCCCTTTTTATAGATAGACGAATTGGTTCGATAATTAATATTCCTTTTTTTATCAATTCTGTAAGAGCTAGATCTTTCTGAATTAGCATTACATCCAGATGCATCTCTCCTCTTTGAATCGAGGATATAGCAATTTCTTTTGGATTTATCAGTCTAAGTAAGAGACAATATACCTTGATATTATTGATCATTCTTTGGTTCAAGGAGTCATCCCATTTTAATTGAAAAAGGAAATATTTTTTCAGGAAGAAATCTAGTTCTGCTTTCTTGTTTTTCTTGGATTGTTTTTTCTTCTTACCTTTTTTAATGGTAATGTCTGATCTCGCATAATTCTCTTCAATATCTTTTTTTTTGTTTTCTTTTCGTAGATCTGATACAAGATTTACTTGGTCCTGTTGCTCATTTTTTTGTTGGTTGGAATTTTCTAATTTAAGATATTTTTTTTGATGAGATATCATCTGAAGATTATTTTTTCTATTTATATTGATGTTTTTATTTTGACTTTTATAAAAATAAAAGTCAAAAAGAAGTAATTTGATTGGTATAATCCATGGTTTAATCTTATATGCATCAAAAAGTAAGACAAATTCTGGGAAGAACCAAGATTCTAGATTTGATATGGTATGATAAACTCTTTCTTGATTCATTCCCATCCAATTAAAAAAAATACTTTTTTGATTGGATGGGTTGATTTCTTGATGAATCGTAAGAGAAAAAATATCTTTTTTTTTCAATTTGTTGTTGATTTTTTTTTCAGTCTTAGTATTTTTATCAATTTTGGTACCGATATGTGTATTGGTCCAGGTCTCAATATTGATATTTTTTCTAAGACAAAAGTGGAGAATTCTACAATCAAAATATTTTCTATCTAGATTTTTATGCGTATCAATAATATATCCTTCTTCTAGATAATCACTAATAGCTGTACTTACCAATACATAAAATGATTCGGATTTTGGTTTATTGAAATTATATGGAATTTTGTGAACCCCGTTTACTTGTAATCTTGACCCATAAATATCAAAATCCTCCTTATCCCCATAGTTCATATATTTATGTGATAAAAGATCATATCTGTAGTGTTTTTTCCATTTTTCTTTTTTATATGAATCCGCTTTAATTGAGTCCTTATTTTGAATCCTATAACGTTGATTGATTCTATTTCGCCATTTTTGCGGTACTAACCGCGACCATTTGGTTTTAGATAAATTGTATTGATAATGCCCCTTTAACCAGTTTTTCCATTCAATCATTCCAGACTTTTGAATTTTCTTATGTCTTGAATTGTAATCAAATATTCCTCGTGTCATACAATAATCCTTGATTTTATCCTTAATAAAAGGATAAGTCCCCTGATATTGAAGTAGAGATTTCAATTGATACTTGTTAAGTAATTGGGTTTGTGATAATTTGTAAAATACATATGCTTGGGACAAGGAGGATAAGTCATAATACATTTTTGTACTATTACTAATATTAGTATTCGAAAAGGACTTTTTTATAGTGGAAAAAAAGTTCATTGTATTTTGATCTCTTTCATCAATTCCTTCCTGATTTGTTTGATCGTTGTAAACGGATTTATTGATTATTTTTTTTGTTGATTCAAAGAAAAGTTGGAAATAGATCCTGTGAATGGTAATCATACATAGCAAGATATCTATATATATATTTTCAATCAGAGATTTCATAAAATAATGTGATTTACGTATTAATCGTATATTTATTCTTTGGAATATCTGCCAAATATGTTTCTGTGATTTTGATCTTTTATCAGCACAAGTTAGAATTATTTTTTTCTTGTCTTTTGTGATTCGTTCTATTTGATTCCTGATTGTGATTGTTCTATCAGAAAGATCTTTCATCTTTTTTTCTATGAGTGAATAATTTGTCCAATTCATGGATTGGATTTGAATGGTTGATTTGTGAATAATCTTATTATTTATTTCGGAATCTTTTCCATTTTCAGCCGTTTCATATACTTTCACCTCGCTCAATTCAAATAAGAATATTGGGTTTACTTTTGGAATTTCCTTCATTATTCGTTTTAGAACTAGAAGTATTTTAATGATCCATCTTGTTTTTTTTTTTGAAACTTTTAGAAGTAGAAAGAAATCCTTTTTAACTTTTCTAACTTTTTTTTGAAGTTCTTTATAAATGGGTTCAAAAAAGGAAGGTCGTTTTCGGGGATTCCCAAAAGGGAATTCCGCTTCCATTCCCCAAACCGTTAAAAAACAAAAATTGTCTTTTTTTTTTATTTGATCCCTAGGATGAGATCGTATTTTAGATCTTCGCCAAGGTTTCAAACAGAAAGGAAATAGAATCTTTATCTGAATACCGTCTGTTAACCAATCTTTGGGAAATTCTGTTTCTGATAATTGAACACCATTATAAGTGCATTTAACATGCATTTCTCTATTCCACTCCTTCAAATCCTCATACCATTCGGGGAATTGGAATAATAACATACGGCCAATATTTTTAGCAATTATCAATGAAGGCAATACAATGTATTTTCTAAAAAAAGATTGGGTTACTAACATCAAACCTCTTATTGTTTGAGCAAATATAATGCTATCCCAAGTTTCTGATATTACTATACGTTCATTTTCCTCTTTTTTTTCTTCGTTTTTTTTCTCTTTTTCCCTTGTCTCTTCCTCCTCAAAATCAAAATGTGAAATTTTCAATTCTGGTTCTCTTCCCTTCAATTCTGGTTCTCTTCCCTTCAATTCTGGTTCTCTTCCCTTCAATTCTGGTTCTCTCCCCTTCAATTCTGGTTCTCTCCCCACCAAATTCCTAAAAATGAGATTCATCATTTCAGAGATATAAAAAGAAGAAAAAAAAAATGTTTTGTCTATTCGATCCAAAAAAAGCGGAGAATGCACATTTGCTTGAAACATTTCCCAAATAACCGTTTTACGTCTTTGAGCACGCATGGATCCTTTGATTATATCCCGACGAAAATCCGATTGTTGCGAGTAACGTATCAAAGCCACCTCTTCTGCTTGATCACTATTATTAGTATTATTTGTAGTTGTAATAGGGTTGGTATTCTGATTGTTATCAGTATAAATTACTACGCGTTTGGCTTTTCTTGAACGAATTTCATGATCTTCCTTAGATTCTTCCTCATTTTCTTCCTCCTGTTCTTCCAAATCATCAGTTAATTTGTATGACCACCGAGGAACCCTTTTATGGATTTCTTCTATTCCAATAGATTTATTTCTAATTATTGTTTGATCGTTTGGATCAGTTGTAATTACATCGAATACCCATTTTAAAGCTTTTGTTTGATTTTCAAAATCAATTCTTGTTTGCTCTCTCAATAAAGAATATTTTTTTAAATGCAAAATGGGTGCAGGCTCAAAAGGAAATTCTTTGATTGAGGTTAAGGAATTACCAATATAATTCAGTAATGATTCCCTATCAGGCGGATTCTTTTGATGTTCAAATTTTCTGGAATAATTAGAATTATTAGGAAGTAGCCCATAAATCTTATTTATCCAATTGATTTCTATGGAATCCTCCGTATCTGTAGAAGTGATTAAATCATTCATGATCATATGTGAATAGAATTTTTTTATTGTTCCACGATATGGTCCCCTCAAAAAGGGGTCATACGTTTTGGGCAAGTATTTTTGTTCGTTTTCATCATTGCATAATCTGGTCCTTTTTTCGAGCATATCTAGAGCAAGAAATCCCTTTTCTTTTTCTAGAGCTTTTGTTCGACTTATTAATTCATTGTTCAAGTTGTACTTTTTTT